GGTGGACGTGCTATTTGTTTACATCCATTAGTTCGTAAAGGATTCAATGCAGACTTTGATGGGGATCAAATGGCTGTTCATGTACCTTTATCTTTGGAAGCGCAAGCGGAGGCTCGTTTACTTATGTTTTCTCATATGAATCTCTTTTCTCCGGCTATTGGAGATCCCATTTCGGTACCAACCCAAGATATGCTTATTGGACTCTATGTATTAACGATCGGGAATCGTCGAGGTATTTGTGCAAATAGGTATAATCCATGGAATCGCATAAACTATCAAAATGAAACAGTTAATGATTATAAGTATAAATATACTACGAAAGAGAAAGAGCCCTATTTTTGTAGTTCCTATGATGTACTTATAGTTTATCAGCAGAAACGAATCAATTTAGATAGTCCTTTGTGGCTTCGGCGGCGACTAGATCAACGTGTCATTGCCTCAAGAGAAGTTCCTGTCGAAGTTCAATATGAATCTTTGGGTACCTATCATGAAATTTATGGGCACTATCTAATAGTAAGACGTATAAAAAAACAAACCCTTTGTATATACACCCGAACCACTGTTGGTCCTATTTCTTTTTCTCGAGAAATAGAAGAAGCCATACAGGGGTTTTGTCAGGCCTACTCATACGGTACCTAAGCTAAGGAATTATGTAATACCGCGGGAATTTGGATCTCTCCGGTTCAACTGGAATCATAATTCCTTAATTTCTACATGAATCGAGATCCAGTAAAGGAGGTCTTCGAATCACTGACTCAAACCCATTGGCGAATCCTACTCAGCGGAATAGAGAAGTACTTATGGCAGAATGGGCTGATCTGTTCTTTTACAATAAAGCGATAGATGGGTCTGCCATGAAACGACTTATTAGCAGATTAATAGATCACTTCGGAATGGCATATACATCGCACACCCTGGATCAAGTAAAGACTCTGGGTTTCCAGCAAGCCACTGCTACATCCATTTCATTAGGAATTGATGATCTTTTAACAGTACCTTCTAAGGGGTGGTTAGTCCAAGATGCTGAACAACAAAGTTTCATTTTAGAAAAGCACCATCATTATGGGAATGTACACACAGTAGAAAAATTACGCCAATCCATTGAGATATGGTATGCTACAAGTGAATATTTGAGACAAGAAATGCATCCTAATTTTAGGATGACTGATCCTTCTAATTCAGTCCATATAATGTCCTTTTCGGGAGCTAGAGGAAATGCATCTCAGGTACACCAATTAGTAGGTATGAGAGGATTAATGTCGGATCCCCAAGGACAAATGATTGATTTACCGATTCAAAGCAATTTACGCGAAGGACTTTCTTTAACGGAATATATCATTTCCTGCTACGGAGCCCGCAAAGGAGTTGTGGATACTGCTGTACGAACATCAGATGCTGGATACCTCACGCGTAGACTTGTTGAAGTAGTTCAACACATTGTTGTACGTAGAACAGATTGTGGCACTACCCGAGGCATTTCCGTGAGTCCTAGAAATGGGATGACGGAAAGAATTTGGGTCCAAACACTAATTGGTCGTGTATTAGCATACAATATATATATGGGTCCACGTTGCATTGCCGCTCAAAATAAAGATATTGGGGTTGGACTTGTCACTCGATTCATAACCTTTCGAACACAACCAATATATATTCGAACCCCCTTTCTTTGCAGGAGTATATCTTGGATCTGTCGATTATGTTATGGTCAGAGTCCCACTCATGGCGACCTGGTCGAATTAGGAGAAGCAGTAGGTATTATTGCGGGTCAATCAATCGGCGAACCGGGGACTCAACTAACATTAAGAACTTTTCATACCGGTGGAGTATTCACAGGTGGTACTGCAGAACATGTACGAGCTCCTTTTAAGGGAAAAATCAAATTCAATGAGGATTTGGTTCATCCCACACGTACACGTCATGGGCATCCTGCTTTTCTATGTTATATAGACCTGTATGTAACTATTGAGAGTCACGATATTCTACATAATGTGAATATTCCACCCAAAAGTTTTCTTTTAGTTCAAAATGATCAATATGTAGAATCAGAACAAGTGATTGCTGAGATTCGCGCTGGAACATCCACTTTCAATTTTAATAAAGTTAAAGAGAAAGTTCGAAAACATATTTATTCTGACTCAGAGGGAGAAATGCACTGGAGTACCGATGTGTACCATGCACCTGAATATAAATATGGTAATGTTCATCTCTTACCCAAAACAAGTCATTTATGGATATTATCAGGAGCTCTGTGCAGATCCAGTATAGTGCCTTTTTCGCTCCACAAGGATCAAGATCAAATGAATGTTCATTCTGTTGAACGGAGATCTATTTCTGACCTCTCCGTGACTAATGATCAAGTGAGACACAAATTGTTTAGTTCGAATCCTTACGGTAAAAAGGGGGGGGTTCTTGATTATTCAGGACCTGATCGAATCATATCCAACGGTCATTGGAATTTCATATATCCTACCATTCTCCACGAGAATTCTGATTTATTGGC